TATATGGGGATACGATGCATTGCCGCTCGAAATCAAGATATTGGGATTGGACTTGCCAATCGATTCATAACCTTTCGAGCACAACCAATATATATTCGAACCCCTTTTACTTGCAGGAATACATCTTGGATCTGTCAATTATGTTATGGCAGAAGCCCCACTCACGGTGACCTGGTCGAGTTGGGGGAAGCCATAGGTATTATTGCGGGTCAATCAATTGGGGAACCGGGGACTCAACTAACATTAAGAACTTTTCATACGGGTGGAGTATTCACAGGCGGTACTGCCGAACATGTACGAGCCCCTTCTAATGGAAAAATAAAGTTCAATGAGTATTTGGTTCATCCCACACGTACCCGTCATGGGCATCCTGCTTTTCTATGTTCTATAGACTTGCATGTAACTATTGAGAGTCGAGATATTATACATAGTGTGAATATTCCACCAAAAAGTGTGATTTTAGTTCAAAATGATCAATATGTAGAATCTGAACAAGTGATTGCCGAGATTCGTGCCGGAACGTCTACTTTTCATTTTAAAGAGAGGGTTCGAAAACATATTTATTCTGAATCAGAGGGAGAAATGCACTGGAGTATTGATGTCTACCACGCACCTGAATATACATATAGTAATGTTCATCTATTACCAAAAACAAGTCATTTATGGATATTAGCGGGGGGCCCGTGCAGATCCAGTATAGTGTCTTTTTCGCTTCACAAGGATCAAGATCAAATGAATGTTCATTCTTTTTCTGTCGACGAAAGATATAGCTCTGACCTCTCAATCACTAAGGATCGAGTAAGACATAAATTGTTGGATCCTTCTGGTACTCGTAAAAAAGATAGGGAAATTCTTGATTATTCAAGACTTGATCGAATTATATCCAATGGTCATTGGAATTTCATATACCCTTCGATTCTCCAAGAGAATTCTGATTTCTTGGCGAAAAGACGAAGAAATAGATTTCTCATCCCATTACAATACGATCAAGAACGAGAGAAAGAATTAATACCCTCTTTTGGTATTTCGATTGAAATACCCATAAATGGTATTTTACGTAGAAATAGTATTCTTGCTTATTTTGATGATCCACGATACAGAAAAAAGAGTTCGGGAATTACTAAATATGGGACCGCGGAGGTGGATTCAATAGTAAAAAAAGAAGATTTGATTGAGTATCGAGGAGCAAAAGAATTTAGTCCGAAATACCAAATGAAAGTGGATCGGTTTTTTTTTATTCCCGAAGAGGTGCATATCTTACCCGGATCTTCGTCTATAATGGTCCGGAACAATAGTATCATTGGAGTAGATACACAACTCGCTTTAAATACAAATACAAGAAACCGAGTAGGTGGATTAGTCCGAGTGGAGAGAAAAAAAAAAAGTATTGAACTAAAAATCTTTTCTGGAGATATTCATTTTCCCGGAGGGACAGATAAGATATCCAGACACAGTGGCATTTTGATACCACCAGGAACAGAAAAAAAAAATTATAAGGAATCAAAAACAAAATCGAAAAATTGGATCTATGTCCAACGGATCACACCTATCAAAAAAAAGTATTTTGTTTTGGTTCGACCCGTAGTCACATATGAAATAGCTGATGGGATAAATTTAGCAAAACTTTTCCCTCAAGATCTCTTGCAGGAAAAAGAAAATGTCCAGCTTAGAGTTGTCAATTATATCCTTTATGGAAATGGAAAGTCAATTCGAGGAATTTATCACACAAGTATTCAATTAGTTCGGACTTGCTTAGTATTGAATTGGGACCAAGAAAAAAACGGTTCTATGGAAGAGGTTCATGCTTCCTTTGTTGAAGTAAGGGCAAATGATCTGATTCGTGATTTCATAAGAATTGAATTAGTCAAGTCTACTATTTCCTATACCGGAAAAAGGTATGATACGGCAGGTTCGGGATTGATTCCTGATAATGGATTAGATCGCACCAATATCAATCCTTTTTATTACAAAGTGAAGATTCCATTAGTTATCCAGCATCAAGGAACTATTGGTACGTTGTTGAATCGAAATAAGGAAGGCCAATCTTTGAGAATTTTGTCATCATTCAATTGTTTTCGAGTTGGTCCATTCAACGGTTCGAAATATAACAATGTGGCAAAAGAATCGAATCCCATAACTCCAATTAGGGGTTTGTTGGGCCCCTTAGGTACAATAGTACCTAAAATAGTGAACTTTTATTCATCTTATCATTTAATAACTCATAATCAGATCTTGTTAAACAAATATTGGCTACTTGACAATTTTAAACAGACTTTCCAAGTACTTGAAGTACTTAAATACTGTTTAATAGATGAAAATAGGAGGATTTATAATCCCAGTCCATGCAATAACATCATTTTGAATCCATCCCATTTGAATTGGTGCTTTCTACATTACAATTATTGTGAAGAGACATCCACAATAATTAGCATTGGACAATTTATTTGTGAAAATATATGTCTATTTAAATATGGACCACACATAAAAAAATCTGGTCAAATTTTAATTGTTCATGTTGACTCTTTAATTATAAGATCAGCTAAGCCTTATTTGGCCACTCCAGGAGCGACTGTTCATGGACATTATGGAGAAACCCTTTCTGAAGGAGATACATTAGTTACATTTATATATGAAAAATCCCGATCTGGTGACATAACGCAAGGTCTTCCAAAAGTGGAACAAATCTTAGAAGTGCGCTCGATTGGTTCAATATCGATGAACCTTGAAAGGAGAGTTGAAGGTTGGAACGAGCGTATACCAAGAGTTCTTGGAATTCCTTGGGGATTCTTAATTGGAGCTGAGTTAACCATAGCCCAAAGTCGTATCTCTTTGGTTAATAAGATCCAAAAGGTTTATCGATCCCAGGGGGTACAGATCCATAATAGACATATAGAGATTATTGTACGACAAGTAACATCAAAAGTGTTGGTTTCAGAAGATGGAATGTCTAATGTTTTTTTACCTGGAGAACTAATCGGATTGTTGCGAGCGGAACGAGCAGGGCGTGCTTTAGACGAAGCAATCTGTTATCGTGCAATTTTATTGGGAATAACGAGGGCATCTCTGAATACTCAAAGTTTCATATCCGAAGCAAGTTTTCAAGAAACTGCTAGAGTTTTGGCAAAAGCTGCTCTACGGGGTCGTATTGATTGGTTGAAGGGTCTGAAAGAAAATGTTGTTTTGGGGGGGATTATCCCTGTCGGTACTGGATTCAAAAAAATAGTGCACCGTTCGAGGCAAGACATTCATTTTGAAATCAAAAAGAAAAATCTATTCGAGTTGGAAATGAGAGATATTTTGTTACACCATAGAGAATTTTTTTGTTCTTGCGCCCCAAGCAATTTCTATGACACACCAGAAAAATCATTTAAGCGAATTCATAATTCTTAAGGAGATATTTTTCTTTTTACTTTACTAGTTATTGATTGGGTACTAAAAAAAATGAAGAAATTAAGTTAAGTAATAAAAAAAATGAAAGGTTTGGGCTGTGTATCAACGGTCAATCCCGGCAGAAGGTTCCGTAGGAACAATTATTTATTTGTTAAAAAAAAAAAAAAAAGAAAGCGTGGGAAAGATGACAAGAAGATATTGGAACATCCATTTGGAAGAGATGATGGAAGCAGGAGTTCATTTTGGTCATGGTACTAAGAAATGGAATCCTAGAATGGCCCCTTACATCTCTGCAAAGCGTAAAGGTATTCATATTATAAATCTCACTAGAACTGCTCGTTTTTTATCGGAAGCCTGCGATTTAGTTTTTGATGCAGCAAGTCGAGGAAAAAACTTCTTAATTGTTGGTACCAAAAATAAAGCAGCGGATTTAGTAGCATCAGCTGCAATAAGGGCTCGATGTCATTATGTTAATAGAAAATGGCTCGGCGGTATGTTAACGAATTGGTCCACTACGGAAACGAGACTTCATAAGTGCAGAGACTTAAGAGCAGAACAAAAGATGGGGAAACTCAACCGTCTCTCTAAAAGAGATGCAGCAATGTTGAAGAGAAAATTATCTACTTTGCAAACATATCTGGGCGGGATCAAATATATGACTGAATTGCCCGATATTGTAATAATCGTTGATCAGCGAGAAGAATATACAGCTCTTCGAGAATGTGTCATTTTGGGAATTCCGACGATTTGTTTAATCGATACAAATTGTGACCCAGATCTCGCAGATATTTCGATTCCAGCCAACGATGACGCTATAGCTTCAATCCGATTGATTCTTAACAAATTGGTATCCGCAATTTGTGAGGGCCGTTCTAGCTATATAAGAAGTCGTTGATTATGTTATGATTAAGAATAATAATAATAAGATTAGTTAATTATTTTTATTTATTGGATCGGTTACTATTCTTGTCTTTTATTTTTAAAAAGAGATAAAATGGGATATTGATATTATGTTATGTGATTTCTTGGTATCCTAACTATATGATTAATGATGAAAGTAGATGAGTCGAGAAAGAGATGGTTGAATCAAAATAATTCTTTTTTTCAGTTCGATTTCTGTCAGAGGACAATATGAATGTTATACCATGTTCCATTAAAACACTCAAAGGGTTATACGATATATCAGGTGTAGAAGTGGGCCAACATTTATATTGGCAAATAGGAGGTTTACAAATTCATGCCCAAGTACTTATCACTTCTTGGGTCGTAATTGCTATCTTATTAGGTTCAGTCATCATATCCGTTCGGAATCCACAAACCATTCCGACCGACGGTCAGAATTTCTTCGAATATGTCCTTGAATTTATTCGAGACTTGAGCAAAACTCAGATTGGAGAAGAATATGGCCCTTGGGTTCCCTTTATTGGAACTATGTTCCTATTTATTTTTGTTTCGAATTGGTCAGGTGCCCTTTTACCTTGGAAAATCATACAGTTACCTCATGGGGAGCTAGCCGCCCCCACAAATGATATAAATACTACTGTTGCTTTAGCTTTACTCACGTCAGTAGCATATTTTTATGCGGGTCTTACCAAAAAAGGATTGGGTTATTTCGGAAAATACATTCAACCAACTCCAATACTTTTACCAATTAACATCCTAGAAGATTTCACAAAACCTTTATCTCTTAGTTTTCGACTTTTCGGGAATATATTAGCTGATGAATTAGTAGTTGTTGTTCTTGTTTCTTTAGTACCTTTAGTAGTTCCTATACCTGTCATGTTTCTTGGATTATTTACAAGCGGTATTCAAGCTCTTATTTTTGCAACTTTAGCCGCGGCTTATATAGGGGAATCCATGGAGGGTCATCATTGATTAGTTTTCGAAATATTCTTTATTTTTAAGCTTATCCCAATTGAGGCAATGCATAGTTCAAGATTGGTTCTTAGTTGAGGAACATAATAGATATAAATACATATATATATTACGACTAGAGTTGTAGGAGGAAAGATAGACGATATTACGAAATGGCGGATGAGTTAGTGGGGGTCACCACTAGATATATGGAATGTTTATAAGGCCAGTCACAGTCCCTGTATATTTTTCGAAGAATTCTTCTAGAATCCGATTCAATATAAAAAGAAAATGCAGGCGGTTTACGTTATGAAAGAAACAAATGTATATGTGACATTAGATATATACTAGTTATATAGGGGTTATCTCTATCTATATTTCTATATTAATTTCATTATTTTTTTTATTTTATTCGAAGTTTTAGTTACTTCGACTCAATAGATTTTTGTGATCAAATAAGTAATAATTCATTGGTTGATTGTATCATTAACCATTTTTTTTTGGTGTGAGGAACCTATCATCATGAATCCACTGATTTCTGCCGCTTCCGTTATTGCTGCTGGATTGGCCGTAGGGCTTGCTTCTATTGGACCTGGAGTTGGTCAAGGTACTGCTGCAGGCCAAGCCGTAGAAGGTATTGCGAGACAACCAGAAGCAGAAGGAAAAATACGAGGTACTTTATTACTTAGTCTAGCTTTTATGGAAGCTTTAACAATTTATGGACTGGTCGTGGCATTAGCGCTTTTATTTGCGAATCCTTTTGTTTAATTTAATCCTAGAATGAAAATGTAAAAAAGTACGTTACCTACTTTTTTCTTATTTTATTAACTCGTTGCCATTTGCTTCTGTGAATTATATCAATACTTTATTCCTACAATTATGTATTTGTTGCTACAATACCCCGGGAAGGAGTGATTTGAGGATGAGGAATTTGTGGATTCACTCGTTTTCTTCCTTCCCGCCTTTAGTTTAGTACGATGGAATTTTGATTTTTCTTTTAGGAAGTGTTTGAACAAAGGAGATATTTTTCAATTGATACGAGACCCAGGACCTAACTTAATAAGTATCTTATCGGATACTTCAAAAAGAATAAGAAATTTTGTAATTCTCAATCTCAAATTCAATAAATAGATTTAATCTACTCCCATTAACATTAAAAAAAAACGGGAAATTAAGAAAAAGAAATCGATAAAAAAAAGGGCGAGTCAAGTGATACAAAAAGAACTCTGTTCTTTCTTAGTCCTATTTATAAGAGGAGAGCATATGAACAATGTAACCGATTCTTTCGTTTCCTTAGGCCACTGGCCATCCGCCGGGAGTTTCGGGTTTAATACCGATATTTTAGCAACAAATCCAATAAATCTAAGTGTAGTGCTTGGTGTATTGATTTTTTTTGGAAAGGGAGTGTGTGCGAGTTGTATATTTCACGAATAGGTTGGATCTAACCGACTGCACTTTATTTATGTTATTCTATATTTTTATAGGATAAATAGGAAAAAAGTACATAATCTCGACGAATTCCTTCTGAGTAAATTCATAAATCATATGTAAGAACCATAGCATTTCGTTATTCATTGGTAAGTTAACTTTGATTCTCTATCAACCAACCAATAATGTGAGACCATTAACATGGTTAAAGCTAAACTGTTTGAAGTCCGGGCACAACATGGTACTCTTTCTACCACTACGTTAATAACGAAATGGTTTAAAAAAGAATAGTTGATAATTTTTTCGATATAGAACACTCATATCGATAAAATGATTTGAACCATTTACTAGAATAAATAAAGGGCGCCTTGCCCTTTATTATATTATCCAATGCCGAATCGGCAACCTATGTTATGTATAAAAAGGGGGAATTTTTGGATTTGAATAAAAAAGGAAATCAAAATAAAATTGAAATTTTCTATATTTCTATAATATAGAAATATCTATTTTCAATGAAATAAAGAACAAATAAAGAAACAACTTTGCTGACAATTATAGATTTTTTGTCTGGTCGGAAGAGTCCTCCTAATATTCTGTTCTTGTATCGGTTTTGATATGTTTGAATACAAACAGAAATAGAGAGGATAGGCTCATTATATTAAAAAAAGATACGGGAATGTCCATAAAATCAAAAATTGAGCGTGAGAGCCAAATGAATCGAAAGATTCATGTTTGGTTCGGGAAGAGATCATGGAAGTTGTGAAATTAATGGTAAGATAATCTACTTTCATTAAATGATTTATTAGATAATCGAAAACATAGGATTTT